TGGCCCGTGACACGGGCCAGGACGTGGAAATAAAAAAAGACTTTTCGGACGAAATGGAAAAAAAAGAATAGATTAAAAAAAAAATAGAATTTAATTATTAATTATAATATTCAAATTATAATATTAATAATTTAATATATTATTAATATAATAGTAAATTATTAATATAATAGTAATTTAATAGTAATTAAATATTAAATTAATATAATACTAATTAGAATACTAATATATTAAGAGTAATATAATTATATAGTAATAAAAAAAAAAGATAAAAAAAAAAAAAGAAAGATAGAAGAAGGACTTTTTTTTAAGCCCTACTTGTTGTGTATTGTTGTGTAATGTAACATAGGAATTCTCTTTTCTCAATTGGGAGAGATGGCTGAGTGGACTAAAGCGCCGGATTGCTAATCCGTTGTACGAGTTATTCGTACCGAGGGTTCGAATCCCTCTCTTTCCGGTTCCGTTGATGACTTGGTATTTTTTTTTTCAAGCCTTTTTCTTGATTTATTTTCAAATAGTTAAAGATGTAGAATAGATAAAATTCTAAGAACATTTAATAAAAATCAAGCAAGGAAAAAGTCTTCTTTTTTTTATTCTTCACGTCCAGGATTACGCCCTGGATCATTAGATAAAAATCCAAAGATGAAAAGAGAAACAAAGAATATTACTACTGTGTAAACAAAGAGTTTGAGAGTAAGCATTAGACAATCTCCAAGATCTTTTTTTGTTTGGAAAAAAAGAAAATAGATTCCCTATTTTTATACCACATATCCTATTTTGACACCAAGAAATGAAGTGGTTTCTAGAAATTTCTCGAAATAGAAAATAATTTTTCTAAATTCATTTGTAATAAGAGTCGAGTCTTTCGTTGCCAAAAATTTTCTTTCATACCGAAAATTAGATATTTCGGGGGGCTCTAATCTAATAGGTTTCTTTTAATAGAATGGAAAAAAGTTCAGAATGAGGAGATGGGGTAGGTAATCTAGATTTTTCACATCTATACAATAACTTCAATGTTTGAATTAAGGGCCTATACTATAAGACTTATCTGATCTTATCAATTATTAGAATTTTTCCTCTTGAATAAATCATGAATTATTCTAGGACAGTATTCAAAATCTCATCGAAAACTTACAGCAGCTTGCCAAACAAAGGCTAATAGAAAAAAGAACACAGGGATTACTGGCATAACATCTACGATTGGATTCAAAAAAGCGTAGGCTTCAGGCAATTTTGTGAAGAAAAAACTGCTTGAATAAAGGGCAAAATTAAGACAGATACAAATCAAATTAAAAATATTAAGCATAACAAACATTTTGTTCTTGAAGATAATTGTATTTTGACTGAGTTATTAATATGCCATTGATATATAAATTGATATAAATTGATATAAAAAGAGTTAAGGTAGACAAAAAACTTGAAACTCAGCCAATAAAAAATCTTTCAATTATCAGCTAAAAAAAGAATAAAAGAAATCATATTTTCATACAATATCTTAATGGAATTCTATATTATGATCAATAAATTCAGTTTAATTCTATATCTACACATATCAAAATGTAAACAACAAGCTAATTCATTTCATAGATATTTTTGGGGACGGGAATTGACAAAGAACCAATACCAATATTAGTTTGATTAGTGTTGAATCAAAATGGAAATGGGGCGTGGCCAAGCGGTAAGGCAACGGGTTTTGGTCCCGCCATTCGGAGGTTCGAATCCTTCCGTCCCAGAGCATATTTATTCTCTATATCAAAATAAAGATTGTTTTTTTGAACAACCTTCTACCTTCTATTTATAGTTAAAATTAAGAGTATAATAAATGCAATTCTTGTTTCTTATTTTTAATGACTTTTCTCGAAATCATATCTTTTTTCACAAATATTATCGTGTTCAAATAATACGCAGATGCAATTAAATCTAGTTTTTTTCAGGAAACATGGAAACATAGATCCAAAGAGTTTGAATTCAAAAAAAGTCAGACGGGTTTTTCATTATATTTTTATCCTCGGGTCGGTTTAGGATAAAAAAAAGGAAACAATGAATTCATCTGGATCTCTTTGGCTTTGTACCTATAAAAAGAGAGTCTAGCATCCAATAAGATGGGATCATTCTTTATTTGATTTATCATTCATTATCACACACCCATGATCATTTTCAATGTCTGTTCGAATCTCATTAACAAACAAAGAAAATACATATGTTACACATTTCTTTTTTTTTTTTTTTTACTAACTTCATTTCGGCGATATGGTTTAATCTGAATATGGGATTTCTCTCTTTTATGATAATAAAACGGAGTCCTTACTGTAAAACGTTATTCAAATAATGATATCGAGATAGGCTATTTTTTAATTAAATCTTTTTAATGATTTTTTATGAGTCCTTGGTATTTGAAGAAGTGTGGGATTGACGACTCGGTCCTATCGAGTCACTTAAAGATGAAGATTCAAAGAGAACTACTTATTTCTTCGTCTTATCTTATTGGTTTGCTAATATTAGTATTGGAAATCAAAAAATATTTATATGATAATATATCAATAAAATATGGGGTTAATTTGAATTAATTCTTTTGTTTTCTTCATTGTGTATTTTTTTATTAACACATTTACATTCATATTGACAACAGTGTATCAAATAAATATAATCCGATCTGGGTAATTAGATTTTATCTGTAGATTTATTTATATCTATTCCAACGTTTGGTTTTTTTTTCTTCATTCAAATGAAATGATAGGTTTATTGGATTTGCTGTGATACAAAAGTCTTTTTTTGATTGAAAAAAAAATGTAAATATTCATTTTTATAAATTGTTCTAATATAACAATACATTTACATTTTTTTAATTATTTTCAATTTTAAATATATTAATTTTTAAATATTTAAAATATAAGAATAGATAGCATAAGAGACAAGAGATAATCTATAAATTTTGACTTTATTTAACTTTCTTTTTATTTGTTATTTACTATATTTTTTATTTGAGAATCCTTTCTATTCTTATCTGATCTGTTCTTTTTTTTTTTTTATGTTCAGAATCGATTAGAAATTTTTCTATTTCATTTCGTGTTCATTTCTTGTTAGTTTAATGTTTTGATTGTGTCGTACGATTCAATCTCTTTATTTATTCTCTTTGATTTATTTTGATTTTTGATTCCGATTCTATCTACATAACCTAGTTATTTTATTTGTATTTGGGTTGCTAACTCAATGGTAGAGTACTCGGCTTTTAAGTGCGGCTAACAGCTTTTACACATTTGTACGAAGAAAGGAATTCGTCCATACCATCGGTATTATTTGTAAGACCACGACTGATCCTGAAAGGAATGAATGGAAAAAACAGCATGTCGTATCAATAGAGAATTCTGAAAATATTTCATTCTTACCGGACCGGTTCCAAACAAACCTTGTTTGAATTCTTGGTGCGGAACATAAAAAAAATGAATTCAAAGTTGGGTCGAGTTAATAAATGGATAGAGCTCCGCGGTTCCAATTATAGGGAAATAAAAAAGCAACGAGCTCCCGTTCTTAATTTGAATGATTTTCCGATCTAATTAGACGTTAAAAATAGATTAGTGCCTGATGCGGGAAAGGTTTTTTCTTGAGTGGATTTTGGATTTTTTAATGAGTCCTAACTATTAGCTATTCCCCACTATGAAAGGGAGTTGAATGTGTAGAAGAAAGAGTATATTGATAAAGAATTTTTTTTTTCCAAAATCAAAAAAGAGTGATTGACTTGAAAAAGTAAAGGATTTCTAGTCAACCTATTACCCTATAATGAATATAAACCAATTAGAAATGAACATAAACTAATTAGATGGAAAAAAGAGAGGATAGAGAGTCTGTTGATGAGTTTAACTATTTCCGAGGTATCTATTCTTTTTATATTCTACTATTTTGTTTTTATGGTATCGCACTATGTATCATTTATACCAATAAACCCCCTATCTTTGCTTCAATCAAATCGAATTTAAAATGAAAATAGAGAAATCTCAAAGAAATTTAGAAATAGATAGATCTCGAAAAAATGACTTCCTGTACCCACTTATCTTTCGGGAGTATATTTATACATTTGCTCATGATCGTGACTTAAATAGATCTATTTTGTTAGAAAATGTAGGTTATGGCAATAAATATAGTTTACTAATTGTAAAACGTTTAATTACTCGAATGTATCAACAGAATCATTTGATTATTTCTGCTAATGATTCTAACCAAAATCCATTTTTTAGGTATAACAAAAATTTGTATTTTCAAAGGATATCGGAGGGGTTTGCAGTTATTGTGGAAATTCCATTTTCCTTACGATTAGTATCCTCTTTAGAAAGGTCAGAAATAGTAAAATCTCATAATTTACGATCAATTCATTCAATATTTCCTTTTTTAGAGGGCAAATTCCCACATTTAAATTATGTGTCAGATGGACTAATACCTTACCCCATCCATCTAGAAAAATTGGTTCAAATCCTTCGCTCTTGGGTGAAAGATCCCTCCTCTTTGCATTTATTACGACTATTTCTTCACGAGTATTGGAATTGGAATAGTCTTATTATTCCAAAGAAATCTATTTCCATTTTTGCAAAAAATAATCCAAGATTTTTCTTGTTCCTATATAATTCTCATGTATATGAATACGAGTCCGTTTTCTTTTTTCTTCGTAATCAATCCTTTCATTTCCGATTAATATTTTCTCAGGTCTTTCTTGAGCGAATATATTTCTATGGAAAAATAGAACATTTTGTAGAAGTCTTTACTAAGGATTTTCGGGACAGCTTATGCTTGCTCAAGGATCTTTTCATACATTATGTTAGATATCAAGGAAAATCCATTTTGGTCTCAAAGGATACGCCTCTTCTGATGAAAAAATGGAAAGATTACCTTGTCAATTTATGTCAATGTCATTTTGATGTGTGCTTTCAACCAAAAAAGATCCATAAAAACCCATTATCATTATACAAGCATTCTTTCGCCTTATTAGGCTATCTTTCAAGTGTACGACT